ATCTCTTCCCAGACCGGGACCTTTTATCATTACTTCTGCTCTTTGCATGCCTTGATCCGCTACTGTTCGGATAGCATTTCCTGCTGCGGTTTGAGCGGCAAAGGGTGTCCCCCTTCGTGTACCTTTGAATCCACAAGTACCGGCGGAGGACCAAGAAATCACCCGACCTCGTACATCTGTAACAGTCACAATAGTATTGTTGAAACTAGCTTGTACATGAATAACTCCTTTTGGTATTTTACGAGTATGCTTACGCGAACCAATACGCCCATTTTTACGCAAACTTTTTTTAGGTATAGGTTTTGCCATATTTAATTATTTCATAAAAATAAGTCCAAGATATATGGTATGGATATATCCATTTCATGTCACAAACGCATCTTTTATTATTTTTTAACTAGAATTTATATTCGATTTGATTTTTTTTTCTATATTAATTATATTTTTTATTTTTTTTTAGAAAGCCTTCGTTTATGAAAATATTATCCTTGTCTTTGTTTATGTTTTGGATTGTAACAAATTACTATAATTCGTCCCCGTCTTCGAATCAATCGACATTTTTCACAAATTTTACGAACAGAGGCCCTTATTTTCATATTTATCATTCCTTAATAAGTTAATTCAAAAGTTTTGGAAGAAAATAAGGTTTCCTTACATTTTGAACTTCTAATTGTAGCCTTCTCTGCAAAAATAAAAATAATGTTGAAGTTGAAAAACATCCTAATTAAAATGACTTATTTGTATTCATTATATAAAGAAACCTGAAACATACTCAGGGGAAGTTATTTATTTAGTAATTAAATTTTCGTGAATCCCCCCCCCCTTTTTTTTATTCGAGTTAAACCCGTTTCGCGTATTCACCCTTGTATATAATTATAGATTATAGAATATATACTTGTATATAATATCTAAATAATAATATATAAATAAAGGGGTGTGAAGTTATATTAGAAATTGGAGTTTTCTTTTTCTTTTTTTTTTTAATGGATAAAAATTTCGCATATAATTCGGATGTTTGAACGATTACCATATATAACATAAAACTTCTCCTCCTATTCTTTCTAATCGAGCTTCTCGATCTGTCATTATACCTCTCGAAGTTGAAAGAATTACAATACCCATACCCCCTAAAATTCGCGGGATTCGTTGATAATTAGAATATATTCGTAGACCGGGTGTACTGATCCTTTTTAAATTTAAAAAATTTTTATATGATCCTTTCCTATTTCTTCTGTACCGTAGAGTTAAAACTAAAAAATATTTGTCGTTTTCTATATGTTTTCTGACGTTTTCGACAAAACCCTCTCGTAAAAGTATTTTTACAGTGTTTTCTGCGATGTTAGTAAATGGTATTTGAACCATTCCTTTTTTATTCATATCAGCATTTCGGATATAGGTTATTATATCAGCGATGGTATCCTTACCCATAGTAAAAGAAAATGATTGTTGCCTGTTACTTTCTATATAATCAACATGCTCCTTTATTCCATTTATTATTCTCTTTTTATTTTCTATTTCTTTCTATTTGTATATATATTTATTATTTATTATTTATTATTATTCTATATTTATATATATATTATTATTCTATATATTATTCTATATATATATATTTTTATTTTATAGGGTTATCAAGTATTAATCTGAAATATATTTGAAATAGATAATAATTGCTACCTCTAATACTTAATAATAATTACTCCAAAAGGGATATATGTGAGATAAACTAGATTAATTAATTGAATCCATTTTTTTTCACAAAATAATATAATGTATCCATATTAAAATTAAAGTTTCGTCTTATAATACTTCAGGTGCTAATGAAACTATTTTAGTGAAATTTAACTGTCTTAATTCCCGGGCGATTGCACAAAAGATTCGAGTTCCTTTTGGATTTCCTTCTTGATCAATGACAACTGCAGCATTATCATCATACTGAATTATTATACCGTTGCTACGTTTGAGTTCTTTACAAGTACGTACAATTACAGCTCTGATCACTTCTGATCTTTCTAAGTTCGTATTTGGTACTGCTTCTTTGATTACAGCAACAACAATGTCACCAATATAAGCATAGCGTCGATTACTAGCTCCTAGGATTCGAATACACATCAGTTCGCGTGCTCCGCTGTTATCAGCTACAGTCAAATGAGTTTGAGGTTGAATCATATCATTTTTTGTTTTTTCAGTCCAAAGATTGAGGTTTAAATATTCTGTGTTCAAAAAAGGGAATATACAATTGCATTTTTTTGTTTTCATCTTAAAGACCTCTTTCCTTTAATTCTAATTATTATCTTGAATTATTATCCTGAAATAATGAATTGAGTTCGTATAGGCATTTTGGACGCTGCTATTGAAATAGCCTTTCTTGCTATATTTTCTGGGACCCCACCCATTTCATACAGTATTTTCTTAGGTTTAACAACAGCTACCCAATATTCGGGAGATCCTTTTCCCGAACCCATGCGTGTTTCAGTCGGTCTTACTGTAACAGGTTTGTCTGGAAATATGCGTACCCATATTTGTCCTCCTCGGCGAACATTTCGTGACATTGCCCGTCGTCCCGCTTCTATTTGTCTAGATGTTATCCAAGCGGGTTCAAGTGCCTGAAGAGCATATCTTCCGAAGCAAATATGATTCCCTCGATAAGATATTCCTTTCATTCTTCCTCTATGTTGTTTACGAAATCTGGTTCTTTTGGGGTTATAATTGATGGTTGTTTCTCAATTCCATCTCTATTCCAGAACCGTACATGAGATTTTCATCTCATACGGCTCCTCGCGAATGAAGTAATTCTATATATATAAATCGATTTAATCAATACAATAATATGCACTAATATTCATATGTTTAATCAACGCGGGATTTTTTGAGATTTCATAGAATCCTATCGGTATATTCGACATTTTTATATTTTGTTTTGATATATATTTGATATATAACTGAATATGTATTCTTATAAAATAAACCATTTTTGTTATCCGTATATAACTAGAGAATGTTGTTTTGTTATATTATAATGTTCTAATGAATCTTTAATTTTTATTTTTTTAATTTAATTATATTACTAATATTTTATTACTAATATTTTTCTAATTATAGGATTGGCGAAAATAAAAAAATAAAAAAAAATCCAAATTCTCGCGGGCGAATATTTACTCTTTTATTATCAAATTCAAATGGAATGTAGCACACAATTCCTAAAAAAAATGAATTGTTTTTTGGTTTTTTCCGCCATCCCACCTAATTAATCATTAAGATTTGTTTTTAATAAAATCTTAAGTATTTGCAGGTTTCATCGTTCCCGCCGCTTCTCGATTAATGATTAGGTCTGAATTCTACCACGGAGCTCTTTCATATCTAATAGTAAGATTTTTTTAGAATATTTTTTTTTATTTTTTCTTGAATCAATCTTCTCAGTTTTTATTGATTCAGAGCTCTTAATTAGTTTATGTTATGAATATATTGATATATATATATATATCAATTTTATATTGATGCTTTATTACACTACTTTTTTTGAGATGACCCCTAGACCTTTACATATTAGAATTCTATATCATTCATATATATTTTTCTCTCTTTCTTTCGCCCCTTCATTTATCCGTATATTCTTATTGCTTTACAACTAATAATATGATTTTTTTAATGTTGTACAATATTTCATACAATATTTCAGTTGATATAATAATATTATTAATATTTCTTTTTTATTTTGATATTTTATATTTCGATTTTTTGTTTTGACTAATTCTTTAGATCTAGATAATCCGAAGCGGTGAGTTGGTTATTAGTTCTTTTAAATTAATTTATACCATGAATTGGTTTTGTCGTTAAATTGGAACCGTTCTAAAAAAACTAACGAGTCGCACACTAAGCATAGCAATAGGATCAATATCAAATAATTAATTTTATTTTTTGGTCGATTCAATCTTATAAAATTGAGAATTTTGGGGGAATAAAAATCAAGTAATTTTTCATTTTTGGTTTTATTAAAAAAAAATATGGGATATTGAAGATAAAGAAAAAGATTTAATTCTTTTTTATTCTTTATTTAGAAATATCCAAACTTTGATCCCTAAAACTCCATAAATAGTTCGAACTGTATAACAACAATAATCAATTTTAGCTCGAATGGTTTGTAGAGGAACCCTACCTTCTCTTATCCACTCAACACGTGCAATTTCTTTTCCGTCGATACGTCCTGCAATTTGTACTTGAACTCCTTTTGTACCTGCTTGTTCAGTTAATTCAATAGCTTTTTTCATTGCTTTACGAAAGGAAACTCTATTCTTTAATTGTCCGGCTATAAATTCTGCAAGAATATTAGGGTGTTTATAAGCATTTGCAATTCTTGCAATAGAAATGTTTAGTTTTCGATTCACACAATTCAGTTTTTTTAGGATATTCGTCTGTAATTCTTCTATTTTTTTAGGCTTACCTTCTATTAATAATTTAGGAAATCCCATATATATTATGACTTGAATCAGATCGATTCTTTTTTGAATCTTTATCTGTCCAATTCCCTCCACACCAGAGGATACTTTTCTATTTTTTTGTATATAATTTTTGATACAATCTCGTATTTTTTTATCTTCTTGTATATTTTCGGAATAATTTCTTCGTTGTGCAAACCAAAGAGAATCATGACTCTGAGTTGTACCAAGTCTGAAACCAAGCGGATTTATTTTTTGTCCCATAATTCCCCACTACTATAACATAAAATGATACGTTTTATTTGTGTAGTTTTTTTTCAAATTTTTTTTTTATTTTTTCCATACATAACTCATTGACTTAGTTCATTGAAATTTTTATTGTGACTAGCAGCGACTACTGCAAAATAAACAAAAAAATAAAATAAGATATTCAACTAAATAAAGTATAAATTAGAATATTATAACCTTTTATTTATGAATTTTTTCTTTTTTATTTATGTACAAATTGCATGAATTACTAATCCATTACTATTTGTACTTTGTCTTGGAAACATACATGAATCT